AATATGAATCAAACCGAAAGATCCCTTAACTCTTAAGGGGATTCATAGAACGAATCACACTTTTACCACTAAACTATACCCGCTATAACTATAATAGAATATTATATACAAATGAACTTTTTGTCGAACAGAGGAATTGGGCGTAATAAAGATAGGATCATATAAAGAATCATGAAAATGCGAGTGTCGACGTTTTTCGCGGGGGATTTCAATTTAATGAGATTCCGGAAAGAAAGGGGGCTCTTTTAAATAACTAAATAACAAGCTCTACCTTTTCTTTTGCTGGAGGGGTTTTAATAGATATGGCTCGCTAAAACCACTGAAATCATAACAGAAAAATGCATTCATTATTATTTAAGAATCCATAGTTTCATTTTTTTATTCCCGTAAGGTCGTCAAGTAACTCAAAAAGGGAGAAAGAATTATAAAATAAGAAATGCGACTTTTATATAATTTATATCAATTCAATCAATTTCTATAAAAAGAATGGAAATAGCCCCGCGTCTTTTTATTGCTGCTTTAATAGCAAGCATTTTTCAAATTCAAATCAGCTAAATTCTTTTAGCTAGGATTCGTTGGAACAAAAAAAGGCCCGGCTAGGTATTGACCGGGCCAGGCTGTGGGAATAAAAGGAACAAAATCAAAGCACCGGGGTCTTCTTTATTTTTCTTTAGATTTGTCTATTGGATCTTTCGAGCCCTTACTTATATCTAAATGAAATTGCTGGTAAAAGTTGTACATATCTATATAATAAAGAAAGAGAAAGAAAGACTTTTTTCAATCCTTACTTCATGTGTAATGTAACATAGTAATTATTACCTTTTTCAATTGGGAGAGATGGCTGAGTGGACTAAAGCGGCGGATTGCTAATCCGTTGTACGAGCTATTCGTACCGAGGGTTCGAATCCCTCTCTTTCCGTTTCCATTGATGATTGATTTATCTTTCAAATTTTGCAAACCCTTTTTTCTTTTTCCTAGTTCAGCATGTGGAATAGATAAAAAAATCCTAAGAAATAAAATCAAGCAAGGAAAACAAAAACCCTTTTTATTCTTCACGTCCAGGATTACGTCCTGGATCATTAGATAGAAATCCAAAGATGAACAGAGAAACAAAGAATATCACTACTGTGTAAACGAAAAGTTTAAGAGTAAGCATTACACAATCTCCAAGATCCTTTTTTGGAAAAAAAAAACGAGAAAAGAGAATAGATCCTCCATTTTTATACTATAATATTCTAAATATTAGAATATTCTAATAGATTCTATCCTATTTTGACACCGAGAAATGAAGTGATTTCTAAAAATAGAAAAGGATTTTCTGAAATTCAAAGTCATTTGTAATAAGAGTCGCTCATTACCAAAAATGGATTTCATACCCCAATTAGATATTATTGTAGGGGACCCTAGTCTTTCGTTGGAAAAAAGGTCAGAATGACGAAATGGGTCGAGCTGGGTTTTGATTTCTCGAGGTTATCCCCGACTTTCCGTGTTTGAATCGAAGGTTCATACTGTATTAGTTGCTCTTCTTAATTGTTAGAGTTTTTTTTCTCGAATAAATCATGAATTTTCTAGGATAGTATTAAAGATTTTATCGAAAACTTACAGCAGCTTGCCAAACAAAGGCTAAGAGAAAAAAGAACAAAGGTATGACTGGCATAACATCTACGATAGGATTCAAAAAAGCATAGGCCTCGGGCAATTTGGCGAAGAAAAGACTAGTCGAATAAAGGGTAGAATTAAGACAGATATAGATCAAACTAAAGATATTAAGCATAACAGACATTTTGTTCTTGGAGATAATTGCATTTTGGTTGAGTTATTGATATAAATAAGGAAAAATGAAGTAAGGTAGACAAAAAGCCCCTCTTTTTCTTTGAACCCACCCAATCAAAAATCCTCCAATTCTCAAAAGAGAATAGAAGAAATCATACTTTCATACAATATCTTAATTGAATTATATGTAATGATCAATAAATTCAGTTGAATTCTATATCTACACGTGTCAAAATCCTAGCAAGAATCTAATCTAATCTAGTCTAGAAAAAGATTTTCTATAGATAATTTGGACTGGAATTGACGAATACGCAACACCAATATTAGTCTTTATTAGTGTCGAATAGAAATCGAAATGGGGCGTCGCCAAGTGGTAAGGCAACGGGTTTTGGTCCCGCTATTCGGAGGTTCGAATCCTTCCGTCCCAGAGCGTATCCATTCTATCAGAATAAAGATTCCTTTTTTAAACAACCTTCTGTTTATGTTTAAAGGTATAATATTAGTCATAGAATGTAATTCTTGCTTTTTTTTTTTTTAATGATTCAGAGAAGAATCCTATCTTTTTTTTTTTCACAACAAACTGAATGGAATTGAGTGCAAATGACACGCAAATGTAACTGAATATATTTGTGATCCAGGTAAGATGGTACCATAGATCACAAAAGTTTGAATTCAAAAGGGGTAGGGCGGGCTTTTCATCATATGCCCATCCCTTCATATTGAAGGAAGTTAGTTCCTTAGAAAAACCTTAGGTCCCATCTCTATATTGAATTTTCAATGATTTATTTTGAATCAAAATGCGAAGGGGCCTATTTTTCCTATCTCTTTTTCCCTACCCCTTAAACTTAAAAACTTAAATGAGGTATCCCAAATTATGAATCTTAATGTTCTGCGGATCTCTGAATTCTAAATAAGAGTAAGAGGGGGCTCTTGGTACTAATTAATTAAATTCACTCAATGGGATTACATATCTTAAGGCTGGGTTAGGGTAAAATAATAAATAGTAGCAAGGATGTAATCTGGACTTGTTTGTCTTTGTCCCTAGACAAGAGATAGTTCATATTCCATAAAAAGATATCTTTTTGAGATTTATGAATCATCATTTCCATTGAATTCGGGGAGTAGATGGCCGTTAATCAGCAACCAAATAGATTTATGAATTTAAATCTCTGTGTCTGTTCGAATCACATTAACAAAGAATCAAGTTACATATGTAACCAATGTCTTTTTTTTTGAACTTTTTAGGGATTTGGTGTTTGGCTTTAATGAATAATTGTAAATCTATCTAATCTAACAATTGAGACGGGGGGTGACTCATACATTTTATTCACTTGAATGACAAAATTGCAGAAAGATTACTTAACCCCAGGTTAAACAAAATATGAAAATACATATAAATGAGGAAATGCTTAGCTTCTATGTATGTATTGTTTGATTTCGTTGTATTTCAGTGACAGCAGCCCTTTTCTTTTTGTGAAAAAGAATTGTAATTGCTTCAATGTGAAAATGGAAATTTTTAACATAGAATATCCATAACAGTAACAGTTGTTCAGTCTATCTGATAGATATGAAAACCCTCTTTTTGTCCATCTGATTGATAAAATCAGAATCCAAAGGACCTAACTCTTACCTTAATCAGTCTTTTTTAGCTATATCACAAAAAAAAAAAGAAATTGAATTTCTTGCTCGATCTAGTTATCTGATTTAAATTATTGATGAATCCATTCGAAAAGAAAGAGAGATTTCTCTTTGATAATCAAATGTAGTCTTTACTGTCAAACTTTATTCAAAAAATGATGTCGAAATAGAAAACTTTTTCAATTAGAAACATTTTTACTGATTCCTTGGGAGTTGAATCTTTGATATTTGAAGAAGTTAGAGTTGGGGCAATGTCAATCTAAATCTAGCCCTATCCTATCGAGTCACTTGAGGATACAAGATTCAAAAAGAATGTATTTATTCGTATTATTTTATTATTTATATTAGTATTTCTATATTTCTCTTAGATATTTCTGTTAATTTGTTTTTTTTTTTAGAAAATCGGATTTTTCAGAAAAATTTGGATCATCTATGTATAGAAGAAAAAAGGATAGATTACTATGTCTATGGACGGCTGAACCAATGACTATTCATGATTCCATAATTGAATCAATTCCATACGGGTTCCAAATTAGAGAAATGTTATGGTAAAACTTCGTTTGAAACGATGTGGTAGAAAGCAACGTGCGACTTGAAGGACGCGATCCGATGTGGATTCTTAGTCTTACATCCACCATTTTATATAGGAATGAAAGTGCTCTTGGCTCGACATCATTTGTTGCACTATAACCCCTCTTTTTTTGTTGGGTTGGAATGTAAATAAACATAGTACATGATGGAGCTCGAGTAGAAAGTCTTAATTCATTTCTCGGGGGCAAGGATCTAGGGTTAATGCCAATCAATAAATGGAAACAACTTCGTAAGTAGATCTTCGATATAGAAATCGAAAAGGATCCAATTTCAGCAAGTTTCAATTGAAAAAGAAAATTTGGTGGAATTGAGAAAACACTTTGGATCCAAAGTGTATCATCCGAGAATCAACCGTTCATATGATTCTTTGGTAGAAAGAAATCACAAAAGGGGTATGTTGCTACCATTTTGAAAAGATTGAGAAACACCGAAGTAATGTCTAAACCCAATGATTTAAAACAAAGAGAAAGGATCCCGAAACGAGGAAACACCGTTTTAATTGTCTCAATAACTGGATCAAAATAAAGAATCAAAATCGATTTTCAATGAGACAAACAAAAAGGGGGGGTTAAAGACTACTCAATAAATGAAATTGCCTAAAGAGTTTCTTTTGAGCTATTTTTGAGAATTATACAACTTGAGTTATGAGTACAAATGATTTTTTTTAGGAGGGACGAAGAAAAAAACGAGTGAAATCATAGTCTAATTCATTTTATGGACCTTTTTGCCATTGATTATAATTCTATATTTCTATATATAGATATAGAGAAAACTTCGAATCATTTTTTCTCGAGCCGTACGAGGAGAAAACTTCCTATACGTTTCTAGGGGGGGTATTGTTTATCTACATCTATCCCAATGAGCCGTCTATCGAATCGTTGCAATTGATGTTCGATGCCGAAGAGAGGGAAGAGCTCTTCGGAAAGTGGGTTTTTATGATCCGATAAAGAATCAAACTTATTTAAACGTTCCTGCTATTCTCTATTTCCTTGAAAAAG